AGAACAAGGGTGTGGATAAATGGAAGGGTGAAAGAAAGAAAGAAAAAGAATATCAATGATATAGAATTCCAATATGTAAGGTCTATGGGTCATCTCATAAAAGACAGTGTAATAAAGCATCAATACTAATTGATTCATACATAATGAAATATGAAATGAATCCTTCTTATAGATTATAGAAGAAAAAACTCAAGAGCTTCGGGCCAATAAAGACTAAGAAGGTTGACTCAAAAATAAATTGGATTATGAGCTTCATTGTAAAATTCTGACCTAACCATTTAGTACGAAGTGGTGGGGACGAAGGAACCTGTGAATGCAAAAGATTTGATTCAACAAATGAATCTTAATGATTCACTAGTTGGGATGGCGAAATGAACCAGAAATCAATTCATCTATTCGGAGAAATGATGAACAAGTGCTAGGACTGAAATAGAAGTTGCAAGAGTAAACATTCGCCCGCAGAAAAAAAAGATTTATTAGGACGCTACAAAAATTTTTATAAAAAGAAAAAATTTTATAAAAATATCTATTCAAATTAATTGAAATTCAATTTTGAATCCTTTTATTTGCGAGGAGCTGGATGAGACGAAACTCTCACGTCCAGTTCTGTAGTAGAGATGGAATTCCGAAACAACCATCAACTATAACCCCAAAAGAACTAGATTCCGTAAACAACATAGAGGACGAATGAAGGGAATATCTTATCGAGGTAATCATATTTGTTTCGGTAAATATGCTCTTCAGGCACTTGAACCCGCGTGGATCACATCTAGACAAATCGAAGCGGGTCGACGGGCAATGACACGAAATGCACGCCGTGGTGGAAAAATATGGGTCCGTATATTTCCAGACAAACCAGTTACAGTAAGACCTGCGGAAACACGTATGGGTTCGGGGAAAGGATCCCCTGAATATTGGGTAGCTGTTGTTAAACCGGGGAGAATACTATACGAAATGGGTGGAGTAACTGAAAATATAGCTAAAAGGGCTATTTTAATAGCAGCATCCAAAATGCCTATACGAACTCAATTTATTATTTCGGGATAAAAATGTAAAACCGATAGAAATGAGTCTTGGGGATAACAGAAAACCGCGGGTTTCTTTTTTTGGACAAAAAATATTTCTTTTTTTTTATTCATCTTTTGCATTGGAAGAATAGACTCAAAAATTCATATGATTCAACCTCAAACCCATTTAAATGTAGCGGATAACAGCGGGGCTCGAAAATTGATGTGTATTCGAATCATAGGAGCTAGTAATCGTCGATATGCTCATATTGGTGACGTTATTGTTGCTGTGATCAAAGAAGCAGTACCAAACATGCCCCTAGAAAAATCAGAAGTAGTCAGAGCTGTAATTGTTCGTACCTGTAAAGAACTTAAACGTGACAGCGGTATGATAATACGATATGATGACAATGCTGCAGTTGTAATTGATCCAGAAGGAAATCCAAAAGGAACTCGAATTTTTGGTGCAATCCCCCGCGAATTGAGACAATTTAATTTTACTAAAATAGTTTCATTAGCTCCCGAGGTATTATAAAAGAAAATCAGATTCTGATATCTTTGGGGTATTTTATTTGAAAGAAATAGATTAATTCGTAGATTGTGTCTCACGCATATACCTTGAAAAATTCATATTCATAAAAAAAAAAAAAAAACATGTTAATTATATCCAATTTTGAGGCACCAAAAATTTTAGTTCATCATGGGTAGAGACACTATTGCTGAGATAATAACCTCCATACGAAATGCTGATATGGATAGAAAAAGAGTTGTTCGCATAGCATCTACTAATATTACCGAAAATCTTGTTAAAATACTTTTCCGAGAAGGTTTTATCGAAAACGTCAGAAAACATCGAGAAAAAAACAAAAATTTTTTGGTTTTAACCCTGCGACATAGAAGGAATAGGAAAAGACCCCATCCCTATAGAAATTTTCTAAATTTAAAACGGATCAGTCGACCCGGTCTACGAATCTATTCTAACTCTCAACGAATTCCTAGAATTTTAGGCGGGATGGGGATTGTAATTCTTTCTACTTCTCGAGGTATAATGACAGACCGGGAGGCTCGACTAGAAGGAATCGGCGGAGAAATTTTGTGTTATATATGGTAATCCTTTTAATATCCAAATGGAATCCAAAACCTCTTTCTATTTGTAAAAAAAAAAGGGGGCGAGTTGTCTAATATTGTTTCTCCTACATTAGTTGATACTTCAAGGGGGCTTTACCTGGAATGAAAGAACAAAAATGGATTCATGAGGGTTTAATTACTGAATCGCTTCCCAACGGCATGTTCCGGGTTCGCTTAGATAATGGAGATCTGATTATAGGTTATGTTTCAGGAAAGATCCGACGTAGTTTTATACGGATACTGCCGGGAGATAAAGTCAAAATTGAAGTAAGTCGTTATGATTCAACCAGAGGGCGTATAATCTATCGACTCCGAAACAAGGATTCGAAAGATTAGGTGGTTTTTATTCAATATGATTCGAGATG